ATATCTAAATCTAACTGAGTACGTATAATAAGAATAAGTGCAAAGAATGTAGAACTAAATAAATGGACTTATTCATCTCTTACATGAGAAAGATATGTATCATAATAAACTTTATTATTTTTCTTCATTTCTTTGTCTTTTGTTCTTGTCTTCTAATTTTCTAAAAATAGATAAAGAGATTATCGAAAGATTCGTTCGAATCCGACCCAACATGAATTTTTAGCTAAAATGGTTTTTAGGGAGATAGAGAAAGATACAAAACTCTATTATCTATATTTTAATTTAAAATTATATACCTAAGACAAGAAGAAATTCGTTTTATTTTCCTAATTTCACGAAAGGAAGAACTCACTCTTGGTGATAAAGGCTTCTTGATTCGTAATCAGGAATATAGGTCAAAAAAGAGTTATCCTCAACTTTAGTTTTGATTCTTTCTACAATTAGATCTTCTATCACCAAAGAAAGGGCCATTATTATCTTATTTACTTTATCTTATTTACTATTATCTTATTTACTTTGATTCCGATAAACTAACTACTTTTTTGCTACAAACACAAATAAAATAAAATAATGGCCTTAGTGCTCTACTTGATTTTGCTTGACTTTTGATTCAAAGGAAAAAAGGCGTGGAGCTTAAATAACTCACTCAGAACGCTTTTTAAAAGATTACGTGGTACAATTAGGTCGAATAAACCCTTCTGGAATAAGTATTCAGCTACTTGTGAACCTTCGGGTACTGTTTTATTCAATGTTTGTTCAATTACTCTTTTACCTGCAAATGCAATGTAGGCATTGGGTTCGGCAATAATGATATCCCCCAACATACCAAAACTAGCTGTCACTCCACCAGTTGTCGGAGATGTAAGGATTGATACATAAAATAATTTTTTATTTAATTGATAATCATATAAAGCAGACGATATTTTAGCCATTTGCATCAAGCTCAAACTTCCTTCCTGCATGCGCGCCCCCCCAGAAGCACACACTATAATAAGAGGTAAAATTTGATTGGCAGCGTGTTCAATCAAACGGGTGATTTTCTCTCCGACTACGGATCCCATACTACCCCCCATAAACTGAAAATCCATAACCCCAATTGCTACGGGAATGCCGTTTATTTGGCCTATGCCTGTTTGAACAGCCTCGGTTAATCCTGTCTTTCTTTGATAAGAATCAATACGATCTTTATAAGGCTCCTCTTCCGAATGAAATTCAATGGGATCCAGAGAGACCATGTCTTCATCCATAGGATCCCAAGTACCCGGATCGACCAAAAGTTCAATTCTATCCGAACTACTCATTTTCAAATGATATCCACATTGTTCACAAATATTCATTTTTGATTTAAAAAATTTCTTATAATTTAATCCATAACAATTCTCGCATTGAACCCACAAATGCCTGTATTTTTGAGTTACCTCGAGATCATTAGAACTTTCTCTTATAGTTAAATCACTGCCAATAGTTAAATCACTGCTAGTTAAATCACTGCCAATAGTTAAATCACTGCCAATAGTTAAATCACTGCTAGTTAAATCACTGCTAGTTAAATCACTGCTAGTTAAATCACTGCCAATAGTTAAATCACTGCCAATAGTTAAATCACTGCTAGTTAAATCACTGCTAGTTAAATCACTGCTAGTTAAATCACTGCCAATAGTTAAATCACTGCCAATAGTTAAATCACTGCTAGTTAAATCACTGCCAATAGTTAAATCACTGCTAGTTAAATCACTGCCAATAGTTAAATCACTGCCAATAGTTAAATCACTGCCATTAGTTAAATCACTGCCATTAGAACTTTCTCTTATAGTTAAATCACTGCCCTTTGTGCGAGTTTGTATACTGGAACCCTCGTTTTCACTACTATTTTTACTTTCACCACCACAAACGGCCCTATAAATGTAACTGTCACTGTAATTCTCACTACCACTTATAATGGAAGTATCTATACAGATTTGAGACTGAAGATAATTATCAATGCAACTATTAATGTGATTATTCCAACTATATTGAGTATCATACATGTAAGAATTATAGTAGGGATCTTCGCCCCTAAATCCATTATTCAGATAACTCGAGTTTCGATAACTATAAAAAGAACTTTCTAGTTCACTCAGAAAAGAATGATCGTTGTCAATCTCAAAAATCTGATTTTCAATATCAAAATAGATGGAATAACTGTCTCCATTCCTATCACTAACTACAAAAGTGTCATCAGAGATGAAATTCCGAATGTCTTTAACGCCGAATAAATAATCAACATTACTGCAACTAGGAATGTTTTTCACTTTTCGATTTGGATCTTCACTGGTATTTTCAATAGGACCAAGACTGCCCATTGATTTATTTAGCCCACACCTGCGTTCGAACTCCTTCTTAAACAACATCGAATTAAACCACCATCTTTCCATAGAGTTTTCTTGCCCCCTATTTGCATGAAAATACAATAGATGAATAGTCATTCGCTATAAAATTATTTATTTGAATATCTTATTTC